ATCAGAGAGGGTAGGGTTCCTCTACAAACCATTCGAGCTAAAATTGATTATTGTTCCTATACAGTTGGAACTATCTATGGGGTATTAGGCATCAAAATTTGGATATTTGTAGACGAGGAAGAATAAACCTTTATTTGACTTGTCTTTACGTTCTATCGGCAATACAAAAAAAAGAAAAAAATGACAAACTCTTTCATTCTTTTTATGTTAAATAAAAACAAAAATGGGCAATTCTATAAGGTTGAATAAAAATTCAATTAATTTTTTGATATTGAGATAATTGCTATGCTTAGTGTGTGACTCGTTGGTTTTTTTAGGGTTAGGGTTCAAAAACACGGACCGGCCCATACATAGTATGAACTAATAACTATAGAACTAATAACCAACTCATCGCTTCATATTATCTAGATAGAAAGAACCGGTCACGATATGATATATTGGTTATATCATTGTAGCAACGGAAAGTTTTTTTGCATAATAAAAAAAAAGAAAAACAAATTTGATTATAAGTTGTGAAGCAATAACAATAAAAATGCGGATAAATGGAAGGGTGAGAGAAAGAGAGAAAAAGAATATCAATGCTATATGATTCCAATATGTAAGGTCTATGAGTGATCTTATAAAGGATAGTGTAATAAAGCATCAATACTAATTTGATTGATCTATAATTAGATGAGTTTGTTCATAGAACAAAAAAATCAAGAGCCCCGAGTCAATAAAGACTGAGAAAATTGACTCAAGAACATATTTCATTTTCATTAGGAGCTCCATTGTAGAATTCAGGCCTAACCATTAATTGAGAAGCGATGGGAACGACGAAACCTGTGGATGCATAAGATTCTATTGAAAACGAATCCTAATGATTCACTGGGTAGGATGGCGGAACAAACCCGGGACCAATCCACTTTTATTCTGAAAGGTCATGTCATGGGATAGCCCTACAACTGAAATAGATATTGAAAGAGTAAACATTCGCCCGCGAAAGTTTTTATTTTATTAGATTTATAAATTTCGGTCAATCCGATATGATAATAAAAAAGACAAAATAAAATAAAGATTCGTTATAACAAAATGACATTATATTATCTATAACATTATCTCTAAATAATCTATAAAATAATTATCTATAACTATAAATAGAAAAATAGAATATATATTTAAGTTTAATTAATTATATAAACTATCAAAACAAGATATACAAATTTATAATAGATTAGATAAAATCTCAATGAATCCCACGATTCAGTATATTATTCATTAAATACATGTATATTATTTTATAATTGTTTCATTCGTGAGGAGCTGGATGAGAAGAAACTCTCATGTCCGGTTCTGTAGTAGAGATGGAATGAATTGATAAACAACCATCAACTATAACCCCAAAAGAACCAGATTCCGTAAACAACATAGAGGAAGAATGAAAGGAATATCTTATAGAGGTAATTGTATTTGCTTCGGTAGATATGCTCTTCAGGCACTTGAACCCGCGTGGATCACATCTAAACAAATAGAAGCAGGGCGGCGAGCAATGACACGAAATGTGCGCCGAGGTGGAAAAATATGGGTACGTATATTTCCAGACAAACCAGTTACAGTAAGACCCGCGGAAACGCGTATGGGTTCAGGGAAAGGATCTCCCGAATATTGGGTGGCTATCGTTAAACCGGGTAGAATACTTTATGAAATGGGCGGAGTAGCAGAAAATATAGCCAGAAAGGCTATTTCAATAGCGGCATCCAAAATGCCTATACGAACTCAATTCATTATTTCAGGATAGGAATGTAAAACCAAAGGAAAGAGGTCTTTGGAATAAAAAAAACAATTGTAGATTTCTTTTTTTTTATTTATTTTGGACAAACAATATTTCTTTTTTTTTACTTCGCCCCTTTGCATCAAAAGAGCAAATTAAAAAAAATGATATGATTCAACCTCAAACCCATTTAAATGTAGCGGATAACAGCGGGGCCCGAGAATTGATGTGTATTCGAATTATAGGAGCTAGTAATCGACGATATGCTCATATTGGTGACGTTATTGTTGCTGTAATCAAGGAAGCAATACCAAATACACCTTTAGAAAAATCTGAAGTGATCAGAGCTGTAATTGTACGTACTTGTAAAGAACTCAAACGTGACAACGGTATGATACTACGATATGATGACAATGCTGCGGTTGTTATTGATCAAGAGGGAAATCCAAAAGGAACTAGAATTTTTGGTGCGATCGCACGGGAATTGAGACAGTTAAATTTCACTAAAATAGTTTCATTAGCGCCCGAAGTACTATAAGTATAATAAAGACGAGACTATAATATAGTTATAACATTTGAATAAAATAGATAAAATTAATCAGTAGATTTGTCTCACGCATATATCTTTAACAATTCATAAAAATATATATATAAAGAAAAAAAGCATGTTGATTATATCAAAATTCGGGGGCAACAATAATTTTAGTTTATCATGGGTAAAGACACTATTGCTGATATAATAACTTCTAT